TTTTTCTATTAATTGGTCAAACTTGAGTAAAGAATACTTCCAAATTCCATTTTAAAATTCGAATCAAACTAGTAATTAAAGTAATTAATTTGTTAAAAGATACACGTTTTGTTAAAAAAAATCTTATATAAAATGTAAAATGTTAGATATTATAGCGTTTCCTATAAATGCCTTTTTTATTGAAACGTAAAATAATCAATAAATTTTATAATTTATAATGAAACTAGTTAATGATTTGAAACAAACTTACTAAAAAGCGAGATTAGTACAAAATTTTTACCTTAGTTAATCCTATGATTCATATCGATTCATATCATAATCAAGTAATCTTTTTAGTGTAATTTTTTATCCTTACTTTATGAATATAAAGTCATCTAATAATAATGAAATTTTGTATTTTCGTTATTTTAATAAAAATCTTAGTTAATAACTAAATTCTCTTTTTATGAGCAAGTTGGTCATATCATTTGCCCAATTGTAACTTCTTTATTTTAATATTTAAAGTCTTTTGGAAAGACCCAGATAATATATAAATAATATATAAAATTCGAAAAATATCTTTAAGTTAGTACATCTCTTGATTTTTTTATTGACCCTTTTTGTTTTGAAATTGAAAGGGGGTAGGATCCGGTAAATCGTAAACAATCAATTAAGAATAAAAAAATTTTTTTATGGAACAGACATATCAATATGCGTGGATAATTCCTTTCCTTCCACTTCCAGTTCCTATTTTAATAGGAGCGGGACTTCTTATTTTTCCGTCGGCAACAAAAAGTCTTCGTCGTATGTGGGCTTTTCAAAGTGTTTTTTTGTTAAGTATAGTCATGCTTTTTTCTACCAATCTGTCTATTCAGCAAATAAATGGCAGTTCTATCTATCAATATGTATGGTCTTGGATCATCAATAATGATTTTTCTTTAGAATTCGGTTACTTGATCGATCCGCTTACTTCTATTATGTCAATATTGATTACTACTATTGGAATTATGGTTCTTATTTATAGTGATAATTATATGTCTTATGATCAAGGATATTTGAGATTTTTTGCTTATATGAGTTTTTTCAGTACTTCTATGTTAGGATTAGTTACTAGTTCTAATTTGATACAAATTTATATTTTTTGGGAATTGGTAGGAATGTGTTCATATCTATTAATAGGGTTTTGGTTCACACGGCCTGTTGCTGCAAATGCTTGCCAAAAGGCATTTGTAACTAATCGTGTTGGGGATTTTGGTTTATTATTAGGAATTTTAGGTTTTTATTGGATAACAGGGAGTTTCGAATTTCGAGATTTATTCAAAATATTCAATAACTTGATTTCTAATAATCATAATGAAGTCAATTTTTTATTTGTTACTTTCTGTGCCGTTCTATTATTTGCCGGTGCAGTTGCTAAATCTGCACAATTTCCCCTTCATGTATGGTTACCGGATGCCATGGAGGGACCTACTCCTATTTCGGCTCTTATACATGCTGCTACTATGGTAGCTGCGGGAATTTTTCTTGTAGCTCGGCTTATTCCTCTTTTCATAGTTATTCCTCATATAATGAATTTCATCTCTTTGGTAGGAGTAATAACAATATTATTCGGAGCAACTTTTGCCCTTGCTCAAAAAGACATTAAGAGAGGTTTAGCCTATTCCACAATGTCTCAATTGGGTTATATGATGTTAGCTCTAGGTATGGGGTCTTATCGAAGTGCTTTATTTCATTTGATTACTCATGCTTATTCGAAAGCATTATTATTTTTAGGATCTGGATCCGTTATTCATTCAATGGAAACTCTTGTTGGATATTCTCCAAATAAAAGTCAGAATATGGTTTTTATGGGGGGTTTAACAAAGCATGTCCCAATTACCAAAACCGCTTTTTTATTAGGTACACTTTCTCTTTGTGGTATTCCGCCTCTTGCTTGTTTTTGGTCCAAAGATGAAATTCTTAATGATACTTGGTTGTATTCACCAATTTTCGCAATAATAGCTTGGTTTACAGCGGGATTAACCGCATTTTATATGTTTCGAATCTATTTACTTACTTTTGAAGGACATTTAAACGTCCATTTTCAAAATTATAGTGGCAAAAAGAATACCCCCTTCTATTCAATATCTCTATGGGGTAAAGAAGATTCAAAAAGAATTAACAAAAATTTTAGTTTATTAACGTTATTAACAATGAAAAATCATGAGATTTTTTATTTTTTTTCAAAAAAAACGTATCGAATTGATCAGAATGCAAGAAACATCACACAACCCTTTATTACTATTACCCGTTTTGGAAATAAGAAGGTTTTTTCGTATCCTTATGAATCGGATAATACTATGTTATTTCCTATACTTGTATTGGTTCTATTTACGTTGTTCGTTGGATCCCTGGGAATTCCTTTCAATCACGAAGGAGTGTATTTGGATATATTATCAAAATGGTTAACTCCGTCTATAAACCTTTTACACCAAAATTTGAATAATTCTATAGATTGGTATGAATTTTTTAAAGATGCTCT